TCCTTTATGAAAGATTAAAGGACTCTCACCAGAGAATCCATTAGATCCATAACATCTATGTCAGCTTTTTCCGAATACATATAAAACTGCTTGCTTTCTAGATGATCCCTCTAGAAGAGAAAAATTATAGATTTCTAGTATTTCTAGTCTAGTTACTTCGTTCCCTATTTCTACTCGTGGGATCCTAAGGAAAAGAATTTCTACCGAGCTGAAAAAAGAAAAGAAGCCGAGGGTTCTAGTAAACCAAAACCCTCGTTTTATAGCTACTTGGATTTGGCTTCAATCTCTCTTTTACAGCGCAAAAATTGAAGATTTAGTTACGATTGAAATGAAAGCTTTGTGCTATCATCCATAGATCCTTTATTCATACTCATTCAATTGGAAATATTGATACAATCAAAAAATTATGCTTCTCGATTTCATAATCCAATTTTTTTTTTTCATTTTTTTTTATGAAATTGATTTTAGATAGAAATCTAGATAGAAATCGTGATAATGTATATTTTTTCCTAATCTTCTATTGAGGGGTAAAGGATGAAATCTCTTTCAGAAATAAAGTTTTGGATCGGAATTGGGATCTGAATACTGAATAGGAAGTATTACAGAATGGAAAGAACCCTTAACTATTGTGAAGTTTGTAATAGAACGAATCACACTTTTACCACTAAACTATACCCGCTATATATTCATTCTTGTATATGAATGAACCTTTTGTCCAACAAAGTGATGAGATACAACCAAGATAGCATCAGAGAAAATTTCAGCATTGACACATATTTTTTTTTTCTTATGTGTTTTTGTTACTCCTTTTTCTTTTTTTATATTGTTTTCTATTCATTCTCATTCCTATATTCTTCGATATTCTTTTTAGTGACTTATTAGTGACTTAGTTTTTCTATCTTGATCTATTGTTAAAATTGGAAATGGGGGAGAGATGGCTGAGTGGACTAAAGCGTCGGATTGCTAATCCGTTGTATGAATAATTCGTACCGAGGGTTCGAATCCCCCTCTCTCCAACCCCCTGCTCACTTGAAATTTTATAATTGGAATAGATTTCCATTCTTTTCTTCTTACTTTATTTCGATTTATTCATTATTTGTGATACATTAATTTCACATTAATTTATGAAAAATCAATGCAAAATGAAAAACAAATCTCGTCTCTTTTTTTTTTATTCCTCACGCCCAGGATTACGCCCCGGATCATTAGATAAGAATCCGAATATGAAAAGAGAAACAAAGAATATTACTACTGTGTAAACGAAGAGTTTAAGAGTAAGCATTGTGCAATCTCCAAGATCAGATCTTTTTTTTTTAAGGAAATAGATCGCCTATTTTACTTTATTTTTACGGCACACACTTATACACTATGACGTATGGCGTATTGTATTAGATAAATCTAGGTAAAAATGAAAAAAAAAAGGAATTTTTTCTGGAAATGCATTTTCACGAATTTGAATAAAATTCAAACTTTTTAATTATCCAAAATTTTTTGCTATATCGAGAATTTAGGTATTTTATAGGATTTTATATGGGGGAAGGCAAAAAATAAGGGAAGAAATAAGCTAATTAAAAAGAATCGTCCCCTTATTCCAATTCCAATTGAATATCAATATAAAATCAAAGAGTTTCATTTTTTGAGTCGAAGTTGAGGGTTCCTAATGTTAGACTGATTTTAATTATCAAAATTTCATCTTTTTTTATATAAAAAAATCGAAGAAATTATCAATATGAATGAATTGAATCTATATTTCATTTTTATCGAAAACTTACAGCAGCTTGCCAAACAAAAGCTAAGAGAAAAAATAGTATAGGGATCATCGGGATAACGTCTACGATTGGGTTGAAAAAGGCATAAGCCTCGGGCAATTTGGCGAATAAAAAACTACTCGAATAAAGGGTAGAATGAAGACAGATACAAATTAAACTAAAAATATGAAACATAGCAAACATTTTTTTCTTTCTAATTCAATTGAATTGATAACAAATTATCCTATTTGATTAAGTTGTTTTTCTTAGGTAAAAAAAAGAAAAAAAAAAGAAAATTCTTATTTTTTCTAACCAATCAAAAATACTTTGTTTACATTCTTCAATCAAATGAGAATACAAGGAACTCGATTTTCATAAAATATCCTAATTGAATTCTATGTAATGATCAATGAATTTTTTTGTATATCTACATGCCTTGAATCTTGTCTTATTCTATATGTATTTTGGTTGGTTATTGACAGTTAACCCATATGGAACTTATAATTATATTATGTTAAACATAAAATTAAAATATAAAAGGGTAAATGGGGCGTGGCCAAGTGGTAAGGCAACGGGTTTTGGACCCGGGATTCGAAGGTTCGAATCCTTCCGTCCCAGTTTGTTTCCATCAGAAGATGTGAAACACTAATAATATTCTAATATTATTTTAGTATTAGATATATTAATAATGAATTACATGAATACTAATCCATATTATAAATACCCATTGTACATACTCATCGAATATAGATATTTTAAAATAAATAAATAATTAGATAATATTTTAAATGAAAATATATAGATATTGAAATAGATAATAGATATTTTCATTAAGAAAACATGTAATAGTGTATGTGTATGTAATACATAATTAAGAATTATATTATTGTATATAATATATTATTGTATATAATATCTAATATGAATATTATGAATATTTATGAATGTATTAAATATTGATATAAAAATGAATGATAAAAATGAATATAAAAATATTCAAAATTTTATTTATTTATTTTTCTTTTCGATTTCTCGATTTTCTCTATTTCTTTTATTTTTTTTACCTTACCGACCTTACTGGTTATCGGTTTCGGTTGATACAATGACTATTCATAATTCCATATTGAATCAATTGCATACGGTTCCAAATTCAAATAAAATTCGAGGTATGTTATGGTAAAACTTCGTTTAAAACGATGTGGTAGAAAGCAACGTGCGACTTGAAGGACATGATTGGTTGTGGATTCTTACATCCACCATTTTCTATAAGTATGAAGATGCTCTTGTCTCGACATAGTTTGTTCTACTAGGTCTGCTAGTAACTGACTTTCATTCTTCTTGGGTTGGTAAATAAAAAGACTAGTGGTATAACATAGGATGGAGCTCGAGAAAAAATGATGGATTCATTTATCGGGGGAATAATCTAGGGTTAGTAACAATCAATAAGTTAGACCAACTTTGTAAATATATCATCAATATATAGAGGTGAAAATTTGAACAGGTTTTCTAATAAAAAAAAGTCAAATTTTTTTTTATTATTAATTTGCAAACTATTTTCATCAAAAGTGTATTCCAAAGGAATCAATCTTTAGTCTTATTTTTTCATTTTCCACAGAAAAAACAAAAGGTATGTTGCTGTCTTTTTGAAAAGGAGTAAGGATCCCCGAGGAAATGTCTAAACCTAATGATTTCACAAAGCGTAAAGCAAATAAAAGACAACGAAATTCCGGAACAAGGAAAAACTAATTTGAACTTGTCTCAAAAATGGGATCAGAATCAGTAAAAAAATAGATCCGAAAGAAGACAAAAAAATAGGTTTGAGATAGCTCAATAAATTCTAAGGATTTTCTTTCGAACTCTTTCAAAATTATCCAACTTGAGTTAGGAGTACAAATGATATTTTTTTTTTTCTTCTTGATACTTGATAGAAAAAAAAGAAAGACTGAAATATAAGTTCTAGTATAAGTTCTAGTATCTAGTAAGTAATATATATAAGTAGTATATAGTATTATATATTAGAGATCTACTTTTGTAGATTGTAGATTTGTATAATCTGTATATATAATTTGTATATAAGATATATATATATAAGATTCTTTTATAAATTTGATCAAATTGAATTTTGATTATTTCATTCATTCTAAGTATCTAAGTATTCTTCTACTTCATTATTTACTTCTATTCTAATAGAATGTACCTATATCTTTAGGTTTATATCTATTAGGTATTTAATTTCATAATTTTATACCTTATTATCTTATACCTTATACTTATTACTTATATTTACTTATATCTTATATATATCTTATATATTATCTTATATATTATATACTTAATATATAGCATATCTTAATATATAGTAATATATAGCATATATATCTATTCTTTTTATCCATTTCATTCTTTTTATTCTTTTTTTTTATTCTATTTCTATTTCTTGATTTGATTTATTGATTTCTATCTATCTATCTATAATAGTTTCGATTTTTATTTTTATAGTTTTTATTTTTATAGGTATATTTTATAAGTATATAAAAGTAGGTATAATAATAATATCGAATATTTTCTAAATTAGAAATATATATATAAATAGGTATATATGAATATAAGAATAGTAATCAAATAGAATCAAATATATACAAATACAAATATTAGAATATTTTAATAATAGAGAGAATAAGAATTATTAAGAGTTATATATAAAGAATGTGTAACATTCATGTATTATTCTAAATAGTTAATCAAAAATGAGAATCATTTGTTCTTGAGCCGTATGAGGAGAAAACTTCCTATACGTTTCTATGGGGGGTATCTTTTCTTTTATCTACATCTATCCCAATGAGTCTTCTATCGAATCGTTGCAATTGATGTTCGATCCCGAAGAGAAGGAAGAGATCTTCAAAAAGTGGGTTTTTATGATCCGATAGAAAATCAAACTTATTTAAATGTTTCTGCTATTCTATATTTTCTTGAAAAAGGTGCTCAACCCACAGAAACTGTTCATGATATTTTAAGGAAGGCAAATTTTTTTCAAGTTTAAATTTCAAGAACAAGTTTAAAGGTTTAAAGAAAGAAAATAGTAAAAAGAAAATAAAAAAAAATGATATGATATTAAATATTATTAATTAGAATAAATAAATACATAATAAAAATCATAATAAATAAATAAACAATAAAAATATTTTTATTATTTATATTTACTAATTTATATTACTAATTTATATTTACTATTGACTTCATTTTACTTAATTTATTTTTTTTATTCTTATTTTCATTTTATTTTTTTTCTTGTTATGGAACCCCCCAACAAGGGGGGTAATCTTTCTTGATTGATTTTTGTTATACCTTTGTTCCTTTTTATTTATTTTTATTCAAGTTATTAAAGAAAGTGAAACCCGATACGATATCTTTTTCCGATACAATTTTTCTTTATTCTTTATCTTTTACTAATCTAATCAAGATTCTGATTCTTATTGTATTTATATTTCTGATTTATTTTGATTGAAATTTGTTTTTTGTTTTCTAAACAGTCCATTCCTATTGACAATGGCTTCACAAAAAAAAATATAATGTGAAACATACATAGATCTTTTTATTCCCAACCCCTATTTGATCTTTCACTTTATCAAATATATGGGTTTTTTGTATTTATTATTTCTTGATATAAATCCTTGATACAAAACTGATTTCTTTGGCGAAAATCTAAAAATTTGATAAAATTGGGTGGTTTGTTTTCCAGTCTATTTTGAATCTATTGTTTTTTGATCCGAATTTGCTTAAGATTGTGATGTTTAGATTTTGATATTTATTGCTAGTTTCATGTTATGGCGCAATTATGCAGTGCAATTCCATTTCTTTTTTTATTTTGATCATATCTATCCATCATATTTATTTGGGTTGCTAACTCAACGGTAGAGTACTCGGCTTTTAAGTGCGACTAAGATCTTTTACACATTTTGATGAAGGAAAGAATTCGTCCAGACTATTGGTAGAAGTTTTTAAGACCGCGACTGATCCTTAAAGGTAAGGAATGGAAAAAAAAGCATGTCGTAAAAAAAAAATGTAGTAAAATAGTAAAATAAAAAAAAGAAAGTCTATATATATATAAAAGTCTATATACTATACAATATATAATAATATAATTAAATCCAAAATACTAGGTCGATTGTATTGTATAGATATAGTTCAGTTTGATAAAAGAGTTTAGTGAATAAATGGATAGAGCCTTATGGTTCCAATTCGAGTAAGACAAAAAAGCAATGAGCTTATTTTCTGAATTGGAATGATTACCCGATCTAATTACTAATTCTGTGTTAAAACTATATTAGTGCCCAATATCGGAAAAGGTTATTTTTTGAATTACGAACAAATCCTTGATTTGATTCGTTTTTTGAAGGAATCCTAATTATTCTTTAATTCCGTATTATAAATATATTCATATTTATAGGAGGATTCATATGTGTAGGAGAAATAGTATACTGATCAAAATAAAAAAATTTTTCCAAAGTCGAAAGAGCAATAAGGTTTCAAAAATAAAAGATTCTTACTCACTTTGGTTTTTTTTTCTTGTCTATTTTTTGGTTCTATTTTTGTATTTCTTAATTATGTATATTCTATATCAATTAGTTTAACAAAAACTTAACAAAGAAACTCTAATAGGCAATAGGATAGAAGGGTAAAGACAAAAGATCTGTTGGTCGGGCTCTCTGTCTCCGGGGTATATATATATATTATTTTGTTTCTATAACTTTTATAACTATTCAATAACTTTCAATAACTGGAAATCTATAGCTATAAAACTAGCATAAAACTATATCTATAAATATTCTTATTTCCAATTTATAGTGCTAGTAAAAAGAAAAAGAATGTATCATATATAACATATGTATATGCCATATGCCGTTATGACCATATTGCACTATGTATCATTTCATAAAAAAAGCAGTTCTTCCTTTTTTTTTGGTTCTAGTAGAAATGTATGTCAATGGCAGAATTTCCAATTTATTGAAAAAAGAGAGTTTCCGGCAACAAAACTTCCTATATCCACTATTCCTTCAAGAGTATATTTACTCACTTGCTCATGATCGTAGGTTAAATATTTTTGAACCTGTGGAAATTATTGACATTGACTATGATACTAAATCTAGTTTAGTACTTGTAAAACGTTTAATTACTCGAATGTATCAACAAAATTCCGTGAGTTCTTTTGTTACTGATTCTAACGAAAATGGATTTTGGGGTCACAATAATTTTTTTTCTTATGATTTTTATTCTAAAATGTTATCAGAAGGGTTTGGAATCATTCTCGAAATTCCATTATCGTTACAATTAGTATCTTTCCCTGAAGAAAAAAAAAGGCCAAAATATTATAATTTACGGTCTATTCATTCAATATTTCCCTTTTTAGAGGACAAATTCTCACATTTAAATTATGTGTCAGATCTACTAATACCCTATCCCATACATCTGGAAATCTTAGTTCAAATTCTTCAATGCTGGGTCAAAGATGTTCTTTCTTTGCATTTATTGCGATTGTTTTTTCACGAATATCAGAATTTGAATAGTCTCGTTACTTCAAAGAAATCTATTTATGTCTTTTCAAAAAAAAATAAAAGATTCTTTTTATTCCTACATAATTTTTATGTATATGAATTCGAATATCTATTCATGTTTCTTCGTAAACAGTCTTCTTATTTACGATCAACATCTTCTGGAGTGTTTCTTGAACAAACACATTTTTATGGAAAAATAGAACATATTCATCTTATAGTAGTAGTGTGTTTTAATTCTTTAAAAAGCGACCTATGGTTTCTCGAAGATCCTTTCATGCATTATGTTCGATATCAAGGAAAAGCTATTCTGGGTTCAAAAGGAACTCTTATTCTGTTGAATAAATGGAAATATTATATTATTTATTTTTTGCAATCTTATTTTCACTTTTGGTCTCAACCAGATAGGATCTATAGAAAGCAATTCTCTGACTATTCCTTTTCTTTCCTGGGGTATTTTTCAAGTGTATTAAAAAATACTTTGGTAGTCAGAAATCAAATGCTAGGGAATTGCTTTCTCATAAATATTCCGATTCAGAAATTAGATACCACAGCCCCGGTGATTTCTCTTATTGGATCCTTGTCGAAGGCAAAATTTTGTACGTTAATGGGTCATCCCATTAGTAAACCGATCTGGACTGATTTATCGGATTCTGAGATTATTGATCGATTTTGTCGAATATGTAGAAATCTTTGTCGTTATCACAGTGGATCTTCAAAAAAAAAGGTTTTGTATCGTATAAAGTATATACTTCGACTTTCGTGCGCTAGAACTTTGGCTCGTAAACATAAAAGTACAGTACGCACTTTTATGCGAAGATTAGGTTCCGAATTCTTAGAAAAATTTTTTAGGAAAGAAGAACAAGTTCTTTCTTTAATTTTACTCCAAGAAATCTGTTTTACCTTATACAGTCCACATAGAGAACGTATTTGGTTTTTGGACATTATCTTTATAAATGATTTAGTGGCTCATTCATAACTGTTCATGAAACTTTTTCATTTTCTTATTTTTACATGAAAATGAAAAAGTTTCATGAACAGAAATGTTTATTCTGAAATGTACATATATCATATAAATATATGTAATATATACGTAATATATACACGTAATATATTAATATATATATATAATATAGTACATAGGGAAAGTCGTGTGCAATGAAAACTGCAAGCCCGATTTGGGGAGGGATTTTTTTCTCTATTGCGACAAGAGAAAAATTATCTACTCCATCCGACTAGTTCCGGGTTCGAGTCCCGGGCAACCCATCAACGTATACCAAAGTAAAAAAGAAAGGACTCTTTCTTTTTTATCTTTATTGGAACTCATTTCATTTACAAATTTATAGGTTTAGTCATCTAGACATAGACTATATATGGATCATTTTGATTGGTTGACATTGAGATATAAGCCATGTTATACTGTTAGATAACAAGCCAACCTTTCATTATCTATTGAATCTCTAGTTCCTAGTTCTAGTTAATACGTGTGCTTGGGAGTCTTTGAAAATAGAATATAGAATAAACCAAGATCTTACCATGACTGCAATTTTAGAGAGACGCGAAAGTACAAGCCTATGGGGTCGCTTCTGCAACTGGATTACTAGTACTGAAAACCGTCTTTATATTGGATGGTTTGGTGTTTTGATGATCCCTACTTTATTGACCGCAACTTCTGTATTTATCTTTGCTTTCCTTGCTGCCCCTCCAGTCGATATTGATGGTATTCGTGAACCTGTTTCTGGGTCTCTACTTTATGGAAACAATATTATTTCAGGTGCCATTATTCCTACTTCTGCGGCTATAGGTTTGCATTTTTACCCAATATGGGAAGCGGCATCTGTTGATGAGTGGTTATACAATGGTGGTCCTTATGAACTGATTGTTTTACACTTTTTACTTGGTGTAGCTTGTTACATGGGTCGTGAGTGGGAACTTAGTTTCCGTCTGGGTATGCGACCTTGGATTGCTGTTGCATATTCAGCTCCAGTTGCAGCTGCTACAGCTGTTTTCTTGATCTACCCTATTGGTCAAGGAAGTTTCTCTGATGGTATGCCTTTAGGAATATCTGGTACTTTCAACTTCATGATTGTATTTCAGGCAGAGCATAACATTCTTATGCACCCATTTCACATGTTGGGCGTAGCTGGTGTCTTCGGCGGCTCCCTATTCAGTGCTATGCATGGTTCTTTGGTAACTTCTAGTTTGATCAGGGAAACTACTGAAAATGAATCTGCTAATGAAGGTTACAGATTTGGTCAAGAAGAAGAAACCTATAATATCGTAGCAGCTCATGGTTATTTTGGCCGACTGATCTTTCAATATGCTAGTTTCAACAATTCTCGTTCCTTACATTTCTTTCTGGCTGCTTGGCCTGTAGTGGGTATCTGGTTCACTGCTTTAGGTATTAGCACTATGGCGTTTAACCTGAACGGTTTCAATTTCAACCAATCTGTAGTTGACAGTCAAGGTCGTGTTATTAATACTTGGGCTGATATAATCAATCGTGCTAATCTTGGGATGGAAGTAATGCATGAACGTAATGCTCATAACTTTCCTCTAGATTTAGCTTCTCTGCAAGCTCCATTTACAACATTTACAAATGGATAAGACTTTTTTTTTCTTTATATGATATGATATGAATTTTGTCAGGTAGAAATTCCCCCAGTCTCTTATTCTTATTATTCTTGAAATAAGAGACTGGGG